ATAAAAAACTTTTAATAATGTAAATAGATGCATTTTGGGCGCTAGATACACCACTAGAGGTTTGCCTGTTTCCGGGGGGTTTTCAGGAGTGTTAGACATGTCTGGGGTTTAGGGGGGTAGGGGGGTTTTTCGTGAAAGAAACACCGGGGGCACTCATATATATTGTGGGTTGAGTTTTACGTTAATGTATGCTCGTGAGATTGTAATATGCAATTCTTGTGTATAGTCTTATACCATGCAGTACACGTTGCTCCTGCCAATAAAATGAGTGTTCTACCTTGGAAGATTTTTTTAATGCACTGTGAGATGCCAGGTGAAAAGAGAAAAAAAAAAGAGAACCCCCCATCCTCTAGAAGGAACGCCCGGCATGGGGGATGCTCCCGCTTGTGTTTACCACCATTAACTTATGCCAGGGTCAATGAAAGTGTGAGGAATAGTTATCAATATATGGCCCTGAAATAGGAACCAGATGCCAGGAATAGTTCACTGAGTGCGACCCCCAAGATTCTTGTCCCTCACCTTCAATAAGAGTATGCATTAAGCAATCAACTGATGGTCGGTTCTTACTACATCGAATATCTTAAACTATTCAGGGATGTTGATACTTGGTGTGTATTTACTTATGATATTTACAGTCTAATCAATGAGTTCCTTACATTTTACGTACAATTAGATTACTTCTTGATATTTTATCTTATGTGAGGCTTCGTTTTAATGCTTTCTTGAAAGGTGACTTGATATTTATGGGGATACACCATAACATGTACTGATGGCTAGTACCTTATGGTTAATATAAATATATGGTGTATGTACATACATGTAAATGAACATGATGTGTACATTACTGTATATTATTGTACATCAGAAAGTAGTTTTAATGAGAATGTTGGTTTTGGGGGCCAGTGGTGAGGGTTAAACTCCCTTCTTTCTGAGCAGTAGAGGGGAGTTTAACCCCTGCACTCCGGTTTACAAGACCGGCGCTCTGATGCTGAGCTACTAATGCAAGTTCATCCCATAACTTTGTTTTCTACCCATCCTGTTAGTGGCATTAGTACAAGGAATAGGAAGAAGTAGGTGAAGGATGCAATTTGGCCGATAATAATGTAGGGGTCCTCTACGGGTATCCCTCCAATTCAAGTGAGGATTAGGACGTTTGCAATAAGAGTTCAGAATAAGAGCTGGGAGAAGGGCCGGAAGGTGAGGCTTCGTTGTTTTGATGTGTGGAGGAAGGGAACTAGTATGAGGACGAGAATGGATGCTAGAAGTGCAAGAACGCCCCCTAGTTTGTTTGGAATTGAGCGTAAGATAGCGTAGGCGAATAAGAAGTATCATTCGGGCTTGATATGGGGGGGCGTTACTAAGGGGTTAGCGGGGGTGAAGTTGTCGGGGTCGCCCAGTAAGTTTGGGGAAAAGAGTGATAGTGAAGTGAGTGCGGTGAGGAGGACTATGAAGCCTAGTAAGTCTTTATATGAAAAGTATGGATGGAATGAGATTTTGTCAACATTTGAGTTTAAGCCGAGTGGGTTGTTGGATCCTGTTTCGTGCAAGAATAGTAGGTGAACAAGGGTTGCGGCTAGAATAACGAATGGGAGTAGGAAGTGGAAGGCGAAAAATCGAGTTAGGGTGGCGTTATCTACTGAGAATCCTCCTCAGATTCATTGAACTAGCATGTTGCCAACGTAAGGGACTGCGGAGAGAAGATTGGTAATGACTGTGGCGCCTCAAAATGACATTTGTCCTCAGGGCAGCACGTAGCCTACGAAAGCGGTCATTATAACTAGGAGCAAGAGAATAACTCCAATGTTTCATGTCTCTTTATAAAGGTATGAGCCGTAGTATAGCCCTCGTCCGATGTGTGCATAGATGCACATAAAGAAGAAAGAGGCGCCGTTAGCATGGAGGTTTCGAATTAGTCATCCGTAGTTTACGTCTCGGCAGATGTGGGTGACAGATGAAAAGGCTGTTGCGATGTCGGATGTATAGTGCATAGCGAGGAAAAGTCCTGTAGCGATTTGGGAAGCTAAGCAGAGACCTAGAAGGGATCCAAAATTTCATCAAACTGAGATGTTTGACGGAGTTGGGAGGTCAATTAATGCGTCGTTAGCAATTTTTAGGAGGGGATGGGTTTTTCGGAGGCTTGCCATTAGGTTTTTGTAGTTGAATAACAACGGTGGTTTTTCAAGCCACTGGTCCTGGTTAAAATCCTGGCAGAAATTTATGACTTTAACTATGTCAATGCTTTTATTTGGGTTAGTTTTGGGCTTGGTTGCAGTTGCTTGTAACCCTTCTCCTTACTTTGCCGCTTTGGGCTTGGTAGGGGTAGCGGGCTTGGGTTGTGGGGTTTTAGTATGTCACGGAGGTTCTTTTTTGTCTTTAGTTCTTTTTTTAATTTATTTAGGGGGCATGTTGGTTGTGTTTGCTTATACGGCGGCGCTTGCTGCTGAGCCATTTCCTGAGGGTTGAGGTAGCGGTCGGGTTATGGTTGCCGGAGTGGTGTATATAGGGGGGGTTTTATGGAGTATGTATTATGCGTTTGGACAGTGACATGAGGCTTCTTGACTTTCATCTGAAGAAGGCAGTGACTTTCATATATTTCGTGGTGATGTTGGAGGGGTTGCAATAATGTATGCGGGGGGAGGGGGCATACTGATTGTTAGCGCTTGGGCACTTCTTCTTACTTTATTTGTGGTATTGGAGTTGACTCGAGGGCTTGGGCGAGGGTCTCTTCGGGCAGTTTAAAAGACGACTACAAGTAAGGCAACGGTTAAGGTTAGGAGAAAGAGGGTGAGGTAGGTTTTGATCATTCCTTGTTGAATGTTGCTTGTTGTGGTAATTAGTGGGGTATTGAGGGAAGCTACGGCTTTGGGGCCGGATTTTTCTAATCAGGTCTGGTCGATTATTTGGCTAGCGATTGTCTGTCCGAGGGAGAGGCTGAGTTTGGGGATGAGGCGGTGGATGATGGAGGGGAAGAATCCTAGTATATTAGAGAAGTGGTGTGTTAACAGTTTAGGGGCTGGGTTGTGTTGTTTGCTTGTTAAAGATGCAAGTTCTAGAGCTAGGGCCAGTCCTAGGACGGTGACAAATAGGGCGGCTAATTTTAGAAGGGGGGGTATCGTTATGATAGGTGTTTTTAGAGGAGTAATGTTTGAGGTGATTAAGAGGCCAGCAGTAATGCTTCCTCAGGCTAGTCGTTTTGGGGGGTTGATGACGGAGGGTGTATTTTCATTGATTGGGGATAGGGGGCTAAATCGAGGATGTCCTATGACAACAAAAAACACAAGGCGAAGGCTATATACGGCTGTGAATGAAGTGGCTAGTAAGGTAAGGGCGAGGGCTCAGGCGTTAAGGTAGGAGTTATTTAGAGCTTCAATAATAGCATCTTTGGAGAAAAATCCTGCTAGGAAAGGAGTGCCGGTTAGGGCCAGGCTGCCAAGGGTTATGCAGGAGGATGTAAAGGGGGCAAGGTGATGTATTCCTCCTATTTTGCGGATATCTTGTTCGTCATTGAGGCTGTGGATGATTGCCCCCGAACAGAGAAACAGTATTGCTTTAAAGAATGCGTGGGTACAGATATGGAGGAAGGCAAGGTGGGGTTGGTTTAGGCCGATGGTTACTATTATTAGGCCTAATTGGCTGGATGTGGAGAAGGCGACGATTTTTTTAATATCATTTTGTGTGAGGGCGCAGGTGGCTGTAAATAGTGTAGTTAAGGCACCTAGGCAGAGACAGGTGGTTAGTGCAGTTTGATTATTTTCTATTAGCGGGCTGACTCGGATTAGGAGGAAAATGCCTGCGACGACTATTGTGCTGGAGTGTAGCAGGGCAGAGACCGGTGTAGGACCTTCTATGGCAGAAGGAAGTCATGGGTGAAGTCCAAATTGAGCTGATTTGCCAGTGGCGGCGAGAATTAGCCCTAGGAGGGGGAAAGTAAGGTCTAGGTTTTTGGCAGCGACAAATATTTGTTGTATTCCCCAGGAGTTAAGGTTGGTAGCCATCCATGCTATGGCAAAGATTAGCCCGATGTCTCCTACTCGGTTGTAAAGGACTGCTTGTAGGGCGGCGGTGTTTGCGTCTGTTCGGCCATACCATCAGCCAATTAAAAGAAATGATATAATGCCAACTCCCTCTCAGCCGATGAAGAATTGGAATATGTTGTTGGCTGTAACTAGGATAATTATAGCGATAAGGAAGGCGAGAAGGTATTTGAAAAAGCGGTTCATGTAAGGGTCTGCGTGCATATACCAGGATGCGAATTCTAAAATGGATCAAGTGACATAGAGAGCGACAGGAGTGAAGATAATTGAGTAGTGGTCGAACTTAAGGCTGATATTGATATCAAAAGTTTGGGTATTTATCCAGTTTCAGTGGGTGATAATTGTCTCTGCGCCTTCATTGAGGAAAAGGAAGAGGGGGAGGAGGCTGACAAAGAATGCGAGTTTAACTGATGGTAGAATTTGTGTGAGGGCCCAGTCAGGACTTTTAGGTGTGGGGGAGGGGGTTTTAAGGATTGGGTGGGCCAATAATATGAAAATAAGGGCTAGGCTTGAGGCTATTATAAGAGAGGTGGAGTGCATAGCTGCTACTTGGATTTGCACCAAGAGTTTTTGGTTCCTAAGACCAACGGATGAGCTGTTATCCTTTAGAAGCAAGTAATGTCGAGTGAGCCTTGGAATCCAACCAAGGTAGCGGAGATTAGCAGTCTTCGTTGCGGCAAGCCTCTCTCGGTGGACAAGGGGGCTTTAACCCCTGTCTTTAGAATCACAATCTAATATTTTTTTTAAACTATGTCTACTTAGGAGGTTCATCCTCAGATTAGTTCGGGTTTAAGGACTAAGAGGATTAGGGGGAGGAGGTGTAGGGCCATTAATAGGTGTTCTCGAGAGTGGGAGGGAGTAATGTTTTTAATGTGGGGCGGGAGAGGGCCTCGTTGGGTTATGAGGAACATATAGAGGGAGTAGCCCGCTGTGATTAGTGTGCCCGCTCCCGTCAGAATAATGGTTCATCAGGATCAGTTAAATGTGGCGGTAATAATTATTAGTTCTCCCATGAGGTTGGGCAGGGGAGGAAGGGCCAAGTTAGCGAGAGAGGCAAGGAATCATCATATTGCTATCAATGGAAGGGCCGCTTGTAGGCCTCGTGCTAGGAGTATTGTTCGGCTGTGTGTACGCTCATAGTTGGTGTTTGCGAGGCAGAATAAGGCGGATGATGTTAGGCCGTGGGAGATTATGAGGATGAGGGATCCGGTGATACCTCAGGGTGACTGTGTTAAGATCCCAGCAATTACCAAGCCTATGTGACTCACAGATGAGTAGGCGATTAGGGACTTTAGGTCTGTTTGACGTAGACATGTTGAGCCTGTTACGATTACGCCTCAGAGGGCAAGAATAATAAAGGGGTAGCACAGTTGTTTAGTTACGGGCTCTAGTATTATGAGGACTCGAATTATGCCGTAACCCCCTAATTTTAGGAGGATTGCGGCAAGGATCATGGAGCCTGCAACGGGGGCTTCAACGTGGGCTTTGGGGAGTCAAAGGTGTGCCCCATATAGCGGTATTTTTACAAGGAATGCTAGTATGAGTGCCACTCATCAGAATTTGGACGAATAAGAGCCAGATATTGTGAGTTCTGAGTATTGTAGTGTCAATAGGGACAGGGTCCCTGTAGTATTTTGAAGTAGAAGTAGGGCGACAAGAAGGGGCAAAGATCCTGCTAGCGTGTAGAATAGGAAGTAGGCGCCAGCGTTAAGGCGCTCTGTTTGGTTTCCTCATCGGGTGATTAGGAATAGGGTGGGGATTAGGGTAGCTTCAAATATAATGTAAAACATAATAATTTCGGTGGCGCTAAAAGCTAGGATTAGGAAAAATTGTAAGGATGCTAGGAGGGAGATGTATATTCGTTGTCGATTAAGGGGTTCATGGTGTAGATGGGCCTGGCTGGCTAGTATTATAAGGGGTAACAGTCAAGTGGTGAGAATTAGCAGGGGGGCGGAGATAGTGTCTGTTGCTATATAGAGGTTTAGGTAAGATAGCCCGGTTTCTGTTAGGTTTTTGAATCAGAAGAGGCTTGTCAGTGCAATTACTAGGCTGTAGGCCAAGGTAACGGGCCATAGTCATGCGGGGCGAATAACTCAGGCGGTTGGGATTAGTATTAAGGTAGGGACAAGGATTACTAGCATTGTAAGAGGTTAAAAGTTTGTAGGCGGTCGGAGCCATGTGTGCGGGCGGTGGCAACCAGGAGGGCAAGGCCCGCGCTTGCTTCGCAGGCTGAAAATGCCAGTAAGAGTATTGGGGAGATTGCAAAGTTGGTAGCGTTTAGTTGTAGGGTTCATACGGAGAGGGCGATGAATAAGGAGAGTATTATACCTTCTAAGCATAATAGGGCCGAGAGGAGGTGGGTTCGATGAAATACCAGACCTATCAAGCCTAGTGTAAAGGCTGATGAAAAGGCGAAGTGGACAGGGGTCATAGGGCAATTGTGGGGTTTAACCACAAGTTTTTGAGCCGAAATCAAATGCTTTTCTTAAGCTAATTGCCCATTCGGCTCATTCTAGGCCTCCTTGCAGTCATTCATAGATTAGTCCGAGGGTGAGGATAATCAGGACGGCGGAGGCTCAAAAGAAGGTAAGTAGGGGGGAGGATAGTTGGTCGCCTCAGGGAAGGGGTAGGAGGAGGGCAATTTCGAGGTCGAAAAGAAGGAAGAGGATTGCGACTAGGAAGAAGCGGAGGGAGAAGGGCATGCGGGCTGAGCCAAGGGGGTCGAACCCGCATTCATAGGGAGAGAGCTTTTCATGGTCTGGATTTATTTGGGGGAGTCAAAATGAGATGAGAAGTAGGGCGGCGGAGAGTAAGAGGGCGATTGTGATAATTGTCGTGACTAGGTTCATTATCTTTCCTTGGACTTTAACCAAGACCGGGTGATTGGAAGTCACTTGTACTAGTTTAATACTAAAAAGATTAAGATCCTCATCAATAAATGGAGATGTAAAGGAATAGTCATACAACATCTACGAAGTGTCAGTATCAGGCGGCGGCTTCAAATCCGAAATGGTGGCCGGTAGTGAAGTGGTATTTTAGGTGGCGTACAAAACACACAGCTAAGAAGGTAGAGCCAATAATAACATGTAGTCCGTGGAAGCCAGTGGCAACAAAGAATGTAGACCCATAGACTCCGTCGGCGATTGTAAAAGGGGCTTCGTAATATTCTAAGCCTTGGAGGAAAGTAAAGTAAAACCCAAGTAGGATTGTGAGTAGGAGGGATTGGGTTGTTTGGGCTCGGAGGCCTTCTATAATGCTGTGGTGGGCTCATGTGACTGTAACCCCTGAGGCGAGTAGGACTGCTGTATTAAGTAGGGGAACTTCGAAAGGGTCTAGGGTAGTAATTCCAGTAGGGGGTCAGCAGCCTCCTAGTTCAGGGGTGGGTGCGAGGCTTGAGTGATAAAATGCTCAGAAAAATCCTAGAAAGAAGAAAACTTCTGATGTGATGAAGAGAATTATCCCGTATCGAAGCCCTTTTTGGACAGGGGGCGTGTGGTGTCCTTGATATGTGCCTTCTCGAACGATGTCTCGTCATCATTGGTACATCGTTAGTAGTAGGAGGACTGTACCAAGTATAATTAAGTTTATTGAGTGGAAGTGGAATCAAATTGCAAGACCAGATGTTATTAGTAGGGCGGCAACTGCACCTGTTAAAGGTCAGGGGCTGGGGTCAACTATGTGGTATGCGTGTGCTTGATGGGCCATTAAACGTTTTCTTGGAGGTACAGGCTGAGGAGAAGGACGAATACATAAGCTTGAATTATTGCTACAGCTACTTCTAGTAGCGTCAGTAGAAATAGCAGTGTTGCTGTGAGGACTGCCACTAGGGGTATTAGAGGCACTAAAACAAAGACAGCAGTTGAAATCAGTTGAATTAGGAGGTGGCCGGCTGTGAGGTTGGCAGTGAGTCGTACTCCTAGGGCGAGGGGTCGAATAAATAGGCTAATTGTTTCGATAATAATTAGGACTGGAATCAGAGGCACGGGGGTTCCTTCTGGTAGGAGGTGTCCTAGTGCATCGGTGGGTTTATTTCATATTCCGATAATTACTGTGGCCAGTCAGAGGGGAACAGCAAAGCCGAGATTAAGGGATAGTTGCGTGGTGGGAGTAAATGTGTATGGAAGAAGGCCTAGTAAGTTGAGAGTTAAAAGAAGTACTATTAGTGAGGTGAGGAGAAGGGCTCATTTGTGTGCTCCCACGTTTAAAGGCAGAAGTAGTTGTTGTGTAAATCGGGCGATGGCTCAGTTTTGTACTGTTAGTAGTCGGTTGCTTTGTCATCGTGCGCAGGGCGTAGGGTATAAAACTCAGGGCAGGCTGAGGGCAATTGCTACTAGGGGGATCCCTAGATATGTCGGACTTGCAAATTGGTCAAAAAAGCTTAGAGCCATGGTCAGGTTCAGGACTTAGTTTTAGGTTTGTCTGTTTCTTTAAGTTCAGGGAAGTTTGGGAAAGACACATTTTTAATTTTTGTGGGGATGATGGTTGTGAAGGCTACTCAAGAGAAGGCTAATATATTAAATCAGCATGGGGGGTTAAGTTGTGGCATGTCATCAAGGGTGGTCGGGAGGCACCATTCTTTAGCTTAAAAGGCTAACGCTATTCCCCATATTTAGCTTCTTGACGAGGCGTCTTCAAGTAATATGGAGGATCAGCTTTCGAAGTGTTGTAAAGGTACGGCTTCAACTACGATTGGTATAAAACTGTGATTTGCACCGCAGATTTCAGAGCATTGCCCATAGAAAACCCCTGGGCGAGAGGCAATAAAGGCTGTTTGGTTTAGGCGGCCAGGCACGGCGTCTATTTTTACGCCGAGGGCTGGGACTGCTCAGGAGTGTAATACGTCTTCAGCAGTAACTAGTACACGAATGGGGGATTCGACTGGGACCACCATTCGATGGTCTGTATCCAAGAGGCGGAATTGGCCAGGGGTTAGGTCTTGTGTTGGAATTATATAAGAGTCAAACCCAAGGTCTTGGTAGTCAGTATATTCGTAGCTTCAGTATCATTGGTGGCCAATTGCTTTTACTGTTAGGTGAGGGTCGTTAATTTCGTCCATAAGATAGAGGATGCGAAGGGAGGGGAGAGCGATTAAGATAAGGATGACTGCGGGGAGAACGGTTCAAATTACTTCGATTTCTTGGGAGTCTAGAATGTACAGGTTAACTAGTTTAGTGGATACTATGGCGATAATAATGTAAAGAACTAATGTGCTAATTAAAAGCACAATTATTAGGGCGTGGTCGTGGAAGTGAAGTAGTTCTTCTATAATAGGGGAAGCTGCATCTTGAAAACCTAATTGTGATGGATGTGCCATTAGTTGTTTAAGATACGCGGGGCTTCAACCCACAGCTCCGCCTTGACAAGGGGGTGTTGTATTTTTTCTACTAGTATCTTATTAAGAAAGTGGCAGAGCGGTTATGTGGCTGGCTTGAAACTAGCCTACGGGGGTTCAATTCCTCCCTTTCTCGGCGAGTTTTTTTAGACCGGACTTGAACGAATGCGGGCTCCTCAAATGTGTGGTAAGGAGGAGGGCAGCCGTGCAGTCACTCTACATTTGTTGTGGTTAATTCTACTGCTTTAACTTCTCGCTTAGCAGCGAATGCCTCTCAAATAATGAATAGGAATAAAATAACTGCTGTTAAAGAGATTAAAGAGCCTAGAGAGGAAATTGTATTTCACAGGGCATAGGCATCTGGGTAGTCTGAGTATCGACGGGGCATTCCTGCTAATCCAAGGAAGTGTTGGGGAAAGAATGTTAAGTTTACTCCCACAAATATAACTGTGAAGTGGATTTTTGTTCAAGTAGGATGAAGAGTGTATCCGGAGAATAACGGGAATCAGTGCATAAAGCCAGCTACGATGGCAAATACAGCTCCCATGGATAAGACGTAGTGGAAGTGGGCTACTACATAGTATGTATCGTGAAGTACAATATCTAAGGATGAGTTGGCTAGCACGATTCCGGTTAGGCCTCCTACTGTAAAGAGGAAAATAAAACCTAGGGCTCATAGTAGGGGAGTCTCTCATTTAAGAGCCCCTCCGTGCAGTGTCGCTAGTCAGCTAAATACTTTTACTCCTGTTGGAATTGCAATAATTATAGTAGCGGATGTAAAGTATGCACGTGTATCAACATCTATACCTACCGTAAATATGTGGTGGGCTCAAACAATAAACCCCAGAAGGCCGATTGCTATTATAGCCCAGACCATGCCCATGTAGCCGAAAGGTTCTTTTTTGCCGGAATAGTAGGCAACAATGTGTGAAATCATTCCAAACCCTGGGAGAATTAAAATATAGACTTCCGGGTGGCCAAAGAATCAGAAGAGATGTTGGTAGAGAATTGGGTCTCCTCCCCCTGCAGGGTCAAAGAAGGTAGTGTTTAGATTTCGGTCTGTGAGAAGTATTGTGATGCCGGCGGCAAGGACTGGGAGGGATAGGAGGAGGAGAACAGCGGTAATTAGGACAGACCAAACAAATAAAGGGGTTTGGTATTGTGTTGTGGCGGGAGGTTTCATATTGATAATGGTAGTAATAAAGTTAATGGCCCCGAGGATTGAAGACACCCCTGCCAAATGAAGGGAGAAGATTGTTAAATCAACGGAAGGTCCTGCGTGGGCCAGGTTGCCAGCTAAAGGGGGGTATACTGTTCAGCCGGTTCCCGCCCCTGCTTCTACGCCGGAGGAGGCGAGAAGGAGTAGGAATGAGGGGGGTAGCAGTCAGAAGCTCATATTATTTATACGAGGAAAGGCTATGTCGGGGGCACCGATTATAAGGGGGATCAGTCAGTTGCCGAACCCGCCAATCATAATTGGTATTACTATAAAGAAAATTATTACAAAGGCATGTGCTGTAACAATAACATTATAAATCTGGTCATCCCCGAGGAGGGCGCCTGGTTGGCTAAGTTCTGCTCGAATGAGCAAGCTTAAGGCTGTGCCTACTATACCGGCTCAAGCACCAAATACTAAATAAAGGGTGCCAATGTCTTTGTGGTTAGTGGAAAAGAATCAACGTGTGGTTGCCACAGGTAGGATGGCTGAGTTTTAAGCGGTGGATTGTAGCCCCATAGACAGAGGTTCAAGTCCTCTTCCTATCAAGCCTTGTGGTGTATAACATATTAGATTGCAAATCTTAAGAAGCAGATTGACGTCTGCCGGGGCTTTCCCCCGCCTCCGCCTATAACTTATAGGCGGGGGAAAGGTAGGCGGATGCTCGCTGGTTTGAGCGCTTAGCTGTTAACTAAGAGTTTGTGGGATCGAGGCCCACCTGTCTAGAAAGGCTTTAGCTTAATTAAAGTGTCTGTTTTGCATACAGGAGATGTGGGGTAATAGCCTGCAAGTCTTACAGAGACTGAGGGGTTCTCACCCCCACTTAGGGCTTTGAAGGCCCTTGGTCTAGTCATTAACCTAAGTCTCTTAAGGGCTTAGTAAAGCAACTGCGGTTGGGGTTAGAGGTAGTAGTATAATGGCGGATGTGGTGGTTATGGCTAGGGGTAGTGTGGGTTGTGGGGTTTGTAGCCGTCAGAAAGAGGTGCCTGTGAGGTTGTTTGGGGATATGGTGAGGGTTATTGCGTAGGAAAGGCGGAGGTAGAAGTAAAGACTGAGAAGAGCGGTAAGGGCAGCGAAGGTGGCAATAGGGATGAGGTCTTGTTTGGTCAGTTCGTGAAGGATGAGTCATTTAGGTATAAACCCGGTTAGTGGGGGGAGGCCTCCTAATGAGAGGAGAACAAGGGGTATAAGTGCTGTGAGGGCTGGTGTTTTTGTAGAGGAGGTGGCGATTGCGTTAATAGTGGCGGAGTTGGTTAATTTAAATGCAAGGAATGTGGAGGATGTCATGATGAAGTATGTGAGTAGGGCAAGGAGGGTGAGAGAGGGTATAAATTGCAGGATTAGGGCCATTCAGCCGAGGTGGGCGATTGAGGAGTAAGCGAGGATTTTTCGTAGTTGTGTTTGGTTTAGTCCTCCTCAGCCGCCAATTAAAGTTGAGGCTAGTCCTAGGATCAGTAGTGTGGTGGAGTTGACGGGCTGTATTTGGAGGAGGAGCGCAAAGGGGGCTAGTTTTTGTCAGGTCGTCATGATGAGGCCTGTGGTGAGGTCTAGGCCTTGGAGAACATCAGGCATTCAAGAGTGGAAGGGGGCGAGTCCAATTTTTAATGCGAGGGCGGCCGGAATTATTGTAATGGGGAGGGGGTGTGGTATTTGTTGAATCTCTCATTGTCCTGTCAGTCAAGCGTTGGTAGTGCTTGCAAAAAGGAGTATAGCAGCTGCTGTAGCTTGGGCGAGAAAATATTTAGTGGCTGCTTCGACTGCTCGTGGGTGGGAGTGTCGGGCTATGAGAGGAATGATGGCCAATGTGTTAATTTCTAGGCCTATTCAAGCGAGGAGTCAGTGGGAGCTTGCGAAGGTGAGAGTGGTACCTAGGCCAAGTCCAGAGAGGAGGACGGCAGAGACATATGGGTTCATTAGCATAGGAAGGACTTTAACCAACATGTTTGGGGTATGGGCCCAAAAGCTTAAATTAGCTGACTTTACTAGGAAGTGGTGTAGCGGAGGCACTGAGAGTTTTGATCTCTCCGGGTTGGGTTCAAATCCCTTCTTTCTAAGGAGCTGGAGGGGCTTTAACCCTCATGGTACACTCTATCAAAGTGGCCCTTTTGTTCAGGCACAGGTCCTGGGTTATAGTACGGGGGGAAGGCCTGCCAGGGCAATTGGGAGGGCTAGGTGCCAGATGACCAGGGCCAGTGTCAGGGGGAGGAAGTTTTTTCAGATGAGGTGCATGAGTTGGTCATACCGGAACCGGGGGTATGAGGCTCGGACCCATAAGAAAACTACTGATAGTAGGGCTGCTTTAGTTATTAGGTTGATTGCAGTTAGTGTTGGTAGTGTTGGGAGATGGAATGCTCCTAGGAAAAGGATGGCGGAAAGTGTATTTATGAGTAAGATGTTGGCGTATTCAGCTAGGAAGAAGAGGGCGAATGGTCCTCCTGCATATTCTACGTTGAAGCCGGAAACTAATTCTGACTCTCCTTCTGTGAGGTCAAATGGGGCACGGTTAGTTTCTGCTAGCGTTGAAATATACCACATTGCGGCGAGAGGTCAGGCGGGTAGAATTAATCAGACGCTTTCTTGCGCGACGTTAAAGACTTGTAGCGTGAAGCCTCCTGTGAAGATAATAGTGTTTAGAAGGATTAGTCCTAGGCTGACCTCATATGAGATGGTTTGGGCTACGGCTCGTAGTGCTCCAATAAGGGCGTATTTTGAGTTGGATGCCCATCCTGACCCTAGAATTGAATAAACTGCCAGGCTGGAGAGGGCTAGGACAAAAAGAATTCCTAGGTTTAAGTCAACGACTGGGTACGGAAGAGGCATGGGGGCCCATAGGGTGAGGGCAAGAGTAAGCGCGAGTATGGGGGCTAGCAGGAATAGGATGGGAGATGAGGTGGATGGTTTTACAGGCTCTTTAATGAATAGTTTTACCCCGTCGGCGATTGGTTGTAGTAAGCCGTAGGGGCCCACTACATTTGGGCCTTTCCGTAATTGCATATAGCCAAGCACTTTTCGTTCTACGAGTGTTAGAAAAGCGACCGCTAGTAGGACGGGCACGATAAAGATAAGAGGGTTAATAACATGGGTGATGAGTAATGATATCATTATTAAGGAGAGGACTTGAACCTCTGTAGAAAGGGCTTAGGTCTTTTGCAGTAACCGGGCTCTGCCACCTTAATATGTCCTTTTCTTGGGCGGAGAGGGTATGCCCTTTTACCTGCTTTAGTTGATTTCATTAGGTGGGGGGGGGGCGTGTTTGGAATAGGGGCTCCCGCTTTTCGGTCCTTTCGTACTAGAAAAGTTCATGTCATAGATAGAAGCTGACCTGGATTGCTCCGGTCTGAACTCAGATCACGTAGGACTTTAATCGTTGAACAAACGAACCCTTAATAGCGGCTGCACCATTAGGATGTCCTGATCCAACATCGAGGTCGTAAACCCCCTTGTCGATATGGGCTCTAAAAGGGGATTGCGCTGTTATCCCTAGGGTAACTCGTTCCGTTGATCGGCGCAGGGCCGGATCTAATAGGTCAGAAATTCTGTTTCTTAGAGCGGTAGCTCTTAGTTGTAAGAGGGAAGTCCTCTCGTTCCACGCGGGAGTTTTGTACTACCCCGCGGTCGCCCCAACCAAAGACATTAGGGCGGAGTGTTGTGTTGTTTGGTCCTTTATTTTGGTGTTATGAACTGTGGGCCGCCTTGGTGTCTAAAGCTCCATAGGGTCTTCTCGTCTTATGGTTTTATCCCCGCTTCTGCACGGGGAGATCAATTTCATTGACTAGAAAGAGGAGACAGTTAAGCCCTCGTTATGCCATTCATACAGGTCTCCATTTAAAAGACAAGTGATTGCGCTACCTTCGCACGGTCAGTATACCGCGGCCGTTAAACATAGAGTCACAGGGCAGGCGGGACCTCTTATTTGTTAATTTTGCAAGAGGCGATGTTTTTGGTAAACAGGCGAGGCTTTATTTGCCGAGTTCCTTCTCTTTCTTTTAGTCTTTCCTTTAGAAAAGGCACACCGGTGTTGGGTTAACGGTTAGTTATTGGATGTTTTTCTGGTTGTTTAATTTGTATATCTAATGCCCTCTTTGGTTGGGGCCGTTAAAGTTCGGTGGGGGGTCCGTTCCGATTTGCACGTGTGCGAGGAGAGAGTCTTATGTTCTCTTATTACTCATATTAGCATGGTCGTCCCCATGTTGGCATGGGGCGGCCTGATAGGGGTAGGGGCTTAAGATTTAATTATCAAGATAGGGAGGAGGTGGGTAGTATGCCCGAGCTTTAACGCTTTCTGTAGGGAGGGCTGCTTTTAAGCCAACCAGAACATGCTTACCTTTAAATGTTAATATGATCTTTAGTCTTCTGTAAAAGTTGTGTCTTGTATCAAAGGGGCTGTCCCTCCTTTGATTAACGCTCTCGGTTTCTTTGATGTCTAAAGTATTATAGGTGAGGGGAGAAGCCGAGAGGCTGAACTTCTATCCATTTCTCAGGCAACCAGCTATAACTAGGTTCGGTAGGCTTGTCACCTCTACTCGAAGCTCTTCCCACTCTATTGCCACAGAGACGGGTTCGCCCTATTGTGTAGGCTGTCTTGGAGTAGCTCACGTAGTTTCGGGGTGTCAAACTAAAGTGCTCTTTGCTTGGGGCTTGCTGGCTAAATCATGATGCAAAAGGTACGAGTTTGAATCTCTGCTTTTTAAAGCTTTACTGGGTTGTTTCATTACTTTTTCAGCGTTCCCTTGCGGTACTTTCTCTGTTGCGCCTGGTGTCTCTTTTCTATCGCCTATACTGGGAGGGAAAAATGGTTTGGTTTATTAAGTTTGGTGGTGTATTTGGGGGTATTGATAGTGGTTTGTTGTTTTTGGGGGAGGGGCTACCTTTTTACCATCAAGGCAACCCGGTTTGCACGGATATCTTCTCGGTGTAAGGGAGACGCTTTCCTGTTTTTAGCCATGCCTTGGTTAGTCCAAGTACACCTTCCGGTACACTTACCATGTTACGACTTGCCTCCCCTTTGCAGTCATGGGTTATTAGTTATAGGGTTCTATAGCTCGGGGAGAGTGACGGGCGGTGTGTGCGCGCTCCAGAGCCAGTTTCAGCGGGACACTCTACTTCCTGCTTACTACTAAATCCTCCTTCAGGTACATGTTTCAATGTAGCCTTCCGTATGCTCTGTATTAGAGAATGTAGCCCATTTCTTCCCCTTTCATACGCTACACCTCGACCTGACATAGTGGGTAGTACCAGTTGGGCTCGCTGTTTATCCTTCACAGGGTGAGCTTGCGACGGCGGTATATAGGCGGGAAAAACAAGAAAGGGTGAGGTTGAACGGGGATTATCGGTTCCAGAACAGGCTCCTCTAGGGGGATCTGAAGCACCGCCAAGTCCTTTGGGTTTTAAGCTGTTGCTCGTAGTTCCCGGGCGGACAGCGGGTGTAAGATGCTGTCGATGTTGACGGCTAGGCATAATGGGGTATCTAATCCCAGTTTGTGTCCTAGCTTACGTGGGCTCAAATTATATAAAGCCACTTTCGTGATTGGGCTTCTTAATTTCGTGTGCTTATAACAACTTTGTAAGTGTTCGGCTCTATTTTTTAATACATTTTAACCACTCTTTACGCCGTGATTTAACAACTTGGGTCTCTCGTATAACCGCGGTGGCTGGCACGAGTTTTACCGACCCTCTTGGCCTTAATTAAGTCAAGTTTTCACTTATGGCTTAATATTTACCACTGCTGATTACCCTTGAAGGTGTGGCTAAGCAAGGTGTCGTGGGCTTCAGTTATAGTGTGCCTGATACCAGCTCCTTGTCCCCGGGCGGGGGACTGTGGGGGCATTCTCACCGGGGTGCGGATACTTGCATGTGTAGGTTAGGACAAAGCTGTTAGTAAAGTCAGGACCAAGCCTTTGTGCTTGCGGAGCTTTCTAGGGCCCATCTTAACATCTTCAGTGTTATGCTTTGAGTAAGCTACGCTAGC